TTTTCTGAAGTAGCAACGGGAGAATTCATCCTGGAAGTGGGAGAACTGCTGAAACTACGTGAAACCCTGACAAGGGTTTATGTACAAAGAACGGGCAAACCCCTATGGGTTGTCTCCGAAGACATGGAAAGAGATGTTTTTATGTCAGCAACAGAGGCCCAAGCTTATGGAATTGTTGATCTTGTAGCGGTTGAATGACAATAGCCTGGATTTCACATCAATTCGTGATTTGAAATTACCCCTGCCGAGTTTCATATTTTTCATATTAATATATTATGACTTTTATTTACTATTCTATTCAATAAAAGGAATTCATAATCATGCGGTTAGGATCGATCTAAACCAGTCCATTATGTATATGATTCAACATGCCAACGATTAAACAACTTATTAGAAATACAAGACAGCCAATTAGAAATGTCACAAAATCCCCCGCGCTTCGGGGATGCCCTCAGCGTCGAGGAACATGTACTAGGGTGTATGTGCGACTCGTTCAGATCATGAACTAGAACAAAGGAAAGAGAGCAATGTTCGAATATCAATGATCAAATAGGATAGAACGGAAAACGAACTACATTTCCTATCTAAAAATAAGAAAATGGAGCATATCCCTTTTATTGTGTATGAAATTTATGGTTTCTATTGGTGTAAATCCACTCACCTCAATTCAAGATGAGAAGCAATTCTCCATTGGTAGCAAATGGTTATCCATTAAGCGGAGGAAATCTTAGTTAATATAGACCCCTCTTGCAAGAACGGACTAACAGGGTCAGCTACCCAGCCAACCTTCATAATTAAATACCGTTACTGTATAGGTAGAGCTCGTTGTGAAAGACCTATTACTGGATAATTCATGGGTAGAGCCGAAGAATGTGAACTATACAAGTTAGCAATAACATTGATTAAATGAAGTAAAGGCTCCGGTGTATAGAGAAGACCTCACCGTTTAAGAAGTAACCATAGAAACGATGGAATCCACTATTTCTTTATCATTGCTATTTTTTTTTTTTTTTTAATACCTAGTATAGTACAATTTCGTATTTCGAGGTGAAACGCCTATAAAAAAGAAAAAATCGTGGTTGGGAAGGTTATAGTAGCCAAAGCCGTTGGAATTTTTAGTTTATACATTGGAAAAATCCGTTTTGTTATTAATATACTAGGAAAGGGGCAAAAGAATAACTGAAAGAAAGGAAATCTATTAGTTATTCGTGAAAGTTTCATTTATTCAATGACCAGAATTAGACGGGGATATATCGCTCGGAGACGTAGAACAAAAATTCGTTTATTTGCATCAAGCTTTCGGGGGGCTCATTCAAGACTTACTCGAACTATTACTCAACAAAAAATAAGAGCTTTGGTTTCGGCTCATCGGGATAGGGATAAGCAAAAAATCAATTTTCGTCGTTTGTGGATCACTCGAATAAATGCAGCAATTCGTGAAAGGGGGGTATGCTATAGTTATAGTAGATTAATAAACGGTCTGTACAAGAGACAGTTGCTTCTTAATCGTAAAATACTTGCACAAATAGCTATATCAAATAGGAATTGTCTTTATATGATTTCCAATGAGATCATAAAAGAAGTAGGTTGGAAGGAATCCACCGGTTAAACGGAGTTGCCCGGAGAATGAACTCCGGGAAGGTCGAATAAAAATGAATAGAATATGATAAAATATGAGAAAGTAGTCAAAATAAATATGAATCAACAAGTTAAATAAAAAAATTTATTCTTCCCAGATTATTATTTGTTTTCTTACGACACGAGAATTCAATCCGGATTCTTGGATTTTTCCAACAAAATATCAATCCCCGTTTGAGTTCGGATGGGAATTCGAATTCAAGTGAAGAAAGAGTAAACCTATCTTTTTCTGGCTCTAAGACTAGGAGTTCTAGTGGTCGACTCGGTTCTTTCAAATTGTTTCTCATTATTAAGAAAAGGTAACAAAGATAAAATACGAGCTTGTTTTATAGCAATAGTAATTAATCGTTGTTGTTTCAAGGTCAATCTATTCACTCGTCTAGATAATATTTTTCCCTGTTCACTAATAAATCGACTAATTAAACTCATGTTTTTATAATCAATTCGATCCCCCGATTGGATCGGGGGCAAACGCCTACGAAAAGATCGCTTGGATTTAAGAAAAGTTCGCTTGGATTTATCCATGGTTTGGTTAGTTTATTTCTTATCCCTAAAATCCTATTTCAGCCGTATCTCTAATTAGAATAAAAAAATAGGATTTGGTTTGTTTATAATTATCTTTAACTATGTTAAATATGTTATATATATATAATGTCATTTTTTCCTTTTCCTTGTAAGATAGATAAGGGCGCAGGTGCTCGGTTCGATCTATTTCTTTACCTCCCCGTGAATCGTATGTTTGTAACAATATGGACAGAATTTTCGCAACTCCAATCGATTAGGCGTATTGTGCCGGTTCTTTTGAGTAATATATCTGGAAATGCCCGTTGATGCCTTATTAACATTAACACCGTTTCGAACA